GCTAGCGTAGCTTAATATAAAGCATAGCACTGAAGATGCTAAGATGGGTCCTAAGAAACTCCGCGTGCACAAAGGCATGGTCCCGACCTTACTATCAGCTCTAACCCAACTTACACATGCAAGTCTCCGCAGCCCAGTGAATATGCCCTCAATCCCCCTTCCCGGGGACGAGGAGCGGGCATCAGGCACAAACATTAGCCCAAGACGCCTAGCCAAGCCACACCCCCAAGGGAATTCAGCAGTGATAAACATTAAGCCATGAGTGAAAACTTGACTCAGTTAGTGCTAAGAGGGCCGGTAAAACTCGTGCCAGCCACCGCGGTTAGACGAGAGGCCCTAGTTGATATTATAACGGCGTAAAGGGTGGTTAAGGATAAATAAGATAAAGCCAAATGGCCCCTTGGCCGTCATACGCTTCTAGGTGTCCGAGGCCCTATATACGAAAGTAGCTTTAATAAACTCACCTGACCCCACGAAAGCTGAGAAACAAACTGGGATTAGATACCCCACTATGCTCAGCCGTAAACTCAGACATCCAACTACAATTAGATGTCCGCCAGGGTACTACAAGCATTAGCTTAAAACCCAAAGGACCTGACGGTGTCTCAGACCCCCTTAGAGGAGCCTGTTCTAGAACCGATAACCCCCGTTTAACCTCACCACTTCTAGTCACCCCAGCCTATATACCGCCGTCGTCAGCTTACCCTGTGAAGGGTATAAAAGTAAGCAAGATGGGCACAGCCCAGAACGTCAGGTCGAGGTGTAGCGTATGAGGTGGGAAGAAATGGGCTACATTTTCTATTTATAGAATATTACGAACATGCACCATGAAACAGTGCTTGAAGGAGGATTTAATAGTAAAAGGGAAATAGAGTGTCCCTTTGAACCCGGCTCTGAGACGCGTACACACCGCCCGTCACTCTCCCCTGTCTAAACGCATCGAAAATACCTAATATGTTAGCACTGACAAGGGGAGGCAAGTCGTAACACGGTAAGTGTACCGGAAGGTGCACTTGGATCAAACCCAGGGCGTGGCTGAGTCAGTCAAGCATCTCACTTACACCGAGAAGACATCCATGCAAACTGGATCACCCTGAGCCAAACAGCTAGCTTAACCACCCAATAACTAGACAATGTAAATAAAATAAAATAAGCCTAACACCAAAAACTAAACCATTCTTTTACCTGAGTACGGGAGACGGAAAAGGTCCTACCAAAGCAATAGAAATAGTACCGCAAGGGAAAGCTGAAAGAGAAATGAAACAACCCATATAAGCACAAAAAAGCAAAGATTAAATCTTGTACCTTTTGCATCATGATTTAGCCAGTACACCCAAGCAAAGAGACCTTTAGTTTGAAACCCCGAAACCAAGTGAGCTACCCCGAGACAGCCTATTAAGGGCCAACCCGTCTCTGTGGCAAAAGAGTGGGAAGAACTCCGGGTAGAAGTGACAGACCTACCGAACCTGGTGATAGCTGGTTGCCTAAGAAATGAATAGAAGTTCAGCCTCGCACTCCTCCGATCGAAATAAAAATAAGACTAAGAGAAATACACGAGAGTTAGTTGAAGGGGGTACAGCCCCTTTAACAAAGGACACAACCTTTACAGGAGGATAAAGATCATAATACATAAAATATACTGTTCTAGTGGGCCTAAAAGCAGCCACCTAAACAGAAAGCGTTAAAGCTCAGACAGAGAGAAGTTTATTATCCTGACAAAAAATCTTATTCCCCTAAATACTATTAGGCCAATCCATGTCTACATGGAAGAGACTATGCTAAAATGAGTAACAAGAAGGCCTGCCCTTCTCCAAGCACAAGTGTAAGCCAAATCGGACCCACCATTGGCAATTAACGAACTCAACCCAAGAGAGCAATGTGAACTACAAATAAAGCCAAGAAAACCACACAACTAAACCATCGTTACCCCCACACTGGAGTGCCATTAAAGGAAAGACTAAAAGAAAAGGAAGGAACTCGGCAAACACAAGCCTCGCCTGTTTACCAAAAACATCGCCTCCTGCAACATAATCAAGTATAGGAGGTCCAGCCTGCCCAGTGACCACAAGTTCAACGGCCGCGGTATTTTGACCGTGCAAAGGTAGCGCAATCACTTGTCTTTTAAATAGAGACCTGTATGAATGGCTAAACGAGGGCTTAACTGTCTCCCCTTTCAAGTCAGTGAAATTGATCTGCCCGTGCAGAAGCGGGCATAATAATACAAGACGAGAAGACCCTTTGGAGCTTAAGGTACAAAACTCAACCACGTCAAGCAACTTAATAAAAAGCAAAAACCTTGTGGAATATGATATTTTACCTTCGGTTGGGGCGACCACGGAGGAAAGAAAAGCCTCCAAGTGGACTGGGAAAACTTCCTAAAGCTAAGAGAGACATCTCTAAGCCACAGAACATCTGACCAAATATGATCCGGCAACAAAGCCGATCAACGAACCAAGTTACCCTAGGGATAACAGCGCAATCCTCTCCCAGAGTCCATATCGACGAGGGGGTTTACGACCTCGATGTTGGATCAGGACATCCTAATGGTGCAGCCGCTATTAAGGGTTCGTTTGTTCAACGATTAAAGTCCTACGTGATCTGAGTTCAGACCGGAGCAATCCAGGTCAGTTTCTATCTGTAACGCTACTTTTCCTAGTACGAAAGGATCGGAAAAGGGGGGCCCATACTTAAAGCACGCCCCACCCCTAATTTATGAAAGCAAATAAATAAAGTAAAGGGAGGGCCAAAATCCCAGCCGGCCAAAATAAGGACATACTGGGGTGGCAGAGCATGGTAAATTGCGAAAGGCCTAAGCCCTTTTAGCCAGGGGTTCAAATCCTCTTCCCAGTTATGCTAAACATCCTAATTACACATCTAATCAACCCCCTGGCCTACATTGTCCCAGTACTTCTGGCAGTAGCCTTCCTGACACTGATTGAACGAAAAGTGCTAGGATATATGCAACTACGAAAAGGACCAAATGTGGTAGGGCCCTACGGGCTGCTACAGCCCATCGCCGACGGTGTAAAACTATTCATTAAAGAACCCGTTCGCCCGTCCACATCATCTCCGTTCCTATTTCTAGCCGCCCCAATGCTTGCACTAACCCTGGCCATAACCCTGTGGGCACCAATACCTATGCCTCACCCAGTGACTGATCTTAACTTAGGGATCTTATTCATCCTGGCCCTGTCAAGCCTCGCGGTGTACTCGATCCTTGGGTCAGGCTGAGCATCTAATTCAAAGTATGCATTAATTGGGGCCCTCCGGGCCGTGGCCCAAACAATCTCCTATGAAGTTAGCCTAGGACTAATCCTCCTCTCCGTAATTATTTTTTCGGGGGGATACACCCTACAGACATTTAATGTTACCCAAGAAAGCATTTGATTGCTTGTACCCGCCTGGCCCTTAGCTGCAATATGATATATCTCAACACTGGCCGAAACGAACCGGGCGCCATTCGATCTCACGGAGGGGGAATCAGAACTAGTATCCGGTTTTAATGTAGAATATGCAGGAGGGCCCTTCGCGCTATTTTTCCTGGCCGAATACGCTAACATCCTTCTAATAAATACCCTCTCAGCCGTACTATTCCTGGGGGCCTCACATATCCCCAGCATCCCAGAACTTGCAACAATTAACCTTATGACCAAGGCCGCACTCCTGTCCGTCGTATTCCTATGAGTGCGGGCCTCGTACCCGCGGTTCCGATATGACCAACTAATACACCTAGTCTGGAAAAATTTCCTCCCCCTCACACTAGCCTTCGTGCTGTGACACACCGCCCTGCCAATCGCGCTGGCGGGGCTCCCCCCACAACTGTAACTGAGGAACTGTGCCTGAGCACCCAAGGACCACTTTGATAGAGTGACTTACAGGGGTTAAAATCCCCTCAGTTCCTAGAAAGAAGGGAATTGAACCCATACTCAAGAGATCAAAACTCTTGGTGCTTCCTTTACACCACTTTCTATGGGCAGGGTCAGCTAATAAAGCTTTCGGGCCCATACCCCGAACATGACGGTTAAAATCCCTCCTCCGCCAATGAACCCATACGTACTTGCAATCCTATTATCCAGCCTAGGACTAGGAACTACTCTAACCTTTGCTAGCTCTCATTGACTTCTGGCTTGAATAGGCCTGGAAATTAATACACTAGCAATCACCCCCCTAATAGCGCAACATCACCACCCCCGTGCAGTAGAAGCAACTACAAAATACTTCTTAACCCAGGCCACCGCGGCGGCAATAATCCTATTTGCGAGCACAACAAATGCCTGAGCAACAGGAGAGTGAAGCATCAACGACCTATCAAACCCCATCGCCAGTACAATGTTCGTGGCCGCTCTAGCACTTAAAATTGGACTCGCACCAGTGCACTTCTGAATACCAGAAGTTCTGCAAGGATTAGATCTGCTCACGGGACTGATCCTGTCCACCTGACAAAAACTTGCCCCATTCGCGCTAATCGTCCAAACAGCCCAAACCATCGACCCGCTACTACTAACACTATTAGGGGCCACATCCACATTGGTAGGCGGATGAGGGGGATTAAACCAAACCCAGCTACGGAAGATCCTGGCCTATTCTTCAATCGCCCACATAGGGTGGATAATTATTGTAGTCCAGTACGCCCCCCAGCTCACCCTAATTGCACTAGCAACATATATTACTATGACCTCCGCAACATTCCTGACCCTAAAGATGTCACTAGCAACCAAAATCAGCACACTCGCAACAACCTGGTCGAAAAGCCCTGTACTAGCATCGACAACTGCCCTAGTTCTGCTCTCACTGGGGGGCCTCCCACCCCTCACAGGATTCATGCCAAAATGAATGATCCTGCAAGAGTTGGCAAAACAGGGCCTTCCCCTTATCGCCACAACTATAGCTCTAACCGCATTAATTAGTCTATACTTCTACTTGCGACTATGCTACGCAATAACACTAACCGTCTCCCCCAACACAACCAACTCAACCACCCCCTGACGGACCCAAACGACCCAAGTCTCCTTACCCCTGGCTTTGTTTGTCGTGTCTACCCTGGGGCTACTGCCAGTCACCCCGGCCATCCTAATACTAACCGCCTAGGGACTTAGGATAATATTAGACCAAAAGCCTTCAAAGCTCTAAGTAGAAGTGAAAATCTTCTAGTCCCTGATTAAGGCCTACAAGGGATTAACTTACATCTCCTGATTGCAAATCAGACGCTTTAATTAAGCTAAGGCCTTACTAGATGGGAAGGCCTCGATCCTACAAACTCTTAGTTAACAGCTAAGCGCTCAAGCCAGCGAGCATCCATCTACTTTTCCCGCCGCCTGCCTCAGTGAGGCGGGAAAAGCCCCGGCAGAGTATTAGTCTACGTCTTCGGATTTGCAATCCAATGTGTTCTTCACCACGGGGCTGATAGGAAGAGGACTTAAACCTCTGTCTTCGGGGCTACAACCCACCGCCTAAGCACTCGGCCACCCTACCTGTGGCAATCACGCGCTGATTCTTCTCTACTAACCACAAAGACATTGGTACCCTTTATCTTGTATTTGGTGCCTGAGCCGGAATAGTAGGAACCGCCTTAAGCCTCCTCATTCGGGCTGAACTAAGCCAACCCGGGTCGCTTCTAGGTGATGACCAAATTTACAATGTAATCGTTACTGCTCACGCCTTCGTAATAATTTTCTTTATAGTAATGCCCATTCTTATTGGAGGGTTTGGAAACTGACTTGTACCACTAATAATTGGAGCCCCTGACATAGCATTCCCACGAATAAATAACATAAGCTTCTGACTACTGCCCCCGTCATTCCTACTGCTACTGGCTTCTTCTGGTGTTGAAGCCGGAGCCGGAACAGGATGAACAGTATACCCGCCCCTTGCAGGAAATCTAGCTCACGCAGGAGCATCAGTAGACCTAACAATTTTCTCCCTCCACTTAGCGGGTATCTCATCAATTTTAGGGGCAATCAATTTCATCACCACAACTATCAATATGAAACCCCCAGCCATCTCCCAATACCAAACACCCCTATTCGTATGATCCGTTCTAGTAACCGCCGTGCTACTTCTCCTCTCATTACCTGTCTTAGCTGCCGGGATTACAATACTCCTTACAGATCGAAACCTCAACACCACATTCTTTGACCCGGCAGGAGGAGGGGACCCGATCCTTTACCAACACTTATTCTGATTCTTTGGGCACCCCGAAGTTTATATTCTTATCCTTCCAGGATTTGGAATTATTTCTCACGTTGTAGCCTACTACTCAGGCAAAAAAGAACCATTCGGGTATATAGGAATAGTCTGAGCTATAATGGCTATCGGCCTTTTAGGATTTATTGTGTGAGCCCACCACATGTTTACTGTCGGAATGGACGTAGACACTCGTGCATACTTTACATCTGCAACAATAATTATCGCGATCCCAACAGGTGTAAAAGTATTTAGCTGACTAGCCACACTCCATGGGGGATCAATCAAATGAGAAACACCCTTACTATGGGCCCTCGGGTTCATTTTCCTATTTACAGTGGGAGGGCTCACAGGAATTGTCCTATCTAACTCATCACTTGACATTGTCCTTCATGACACCTACTACGTGGTTGCACACTTCCATTACGTACTATCGATGGGTGCTGTATTTGCCATTATAGCAGCCTTTGTGCACTGATTCCCCCTACTAACCGGGTACACCCTTCACAGCACTTGAACAAAAATTCACTTCGCGATCATGTTTATTGGAGTTAATCTTACATTCTTCCCGCAACATTTCCTGGGGTTAGCGGGCATGCCACGACGGTACTCTGACTACCCAGATGCCTATGCCCTATGAAATACAGTGTCATCCATCGGATCATTAATTTCTTTAGTGGCGATTATTATGTTCCTATTTATCTTATGAGAAGCCTTTGCCGCTAAACGGGAAGTATTATCTGTAGAACTAACAATAACAAACGTAGAATGACTTCACGGCTGCCCCCCTCCTTATCACACGTACGAGGAGCCAGCATTTGTTCAAATTCAATCAAATTAACGAGAAAGGGAGGAATTGAACCCCCATATGCTGGTTTCAAGCCAGCCACATAACCACTCTGTCACTTTCTTCTAAAGACATTAGTAAAATGTAAATTACATCACCTTGTCAAGGTGAAATTGTAGGTTAAATCCCTGCATGTCTTGCCCCAAAGCTTAATGGCACATCCAACACAACTAGGATTCCAAGACGCGGCATCACCCGTTATAGAAGAACTTCTTCACTTCCACGACCATGCATTAATAATTGTACTCCTAATTAGCATCTTAGTATTATATATTATTGTTGCAATGGTGTCTACCAAGCTTACTAATAAATATATCTTAGACTCTCAAGAAATCGAAATTGTATGAACTATTCTACCAGCTGTTATTTTAGTACTAATTGCCCTACCCTCCCTGCGTATTCTCTATCTAATAGACGAAATTAATGACCCCCACCTGACAATTAAAGCGATAGGACATCAATGATACTGAAGCTACGAGTACACAGATTATGAAAACCTGGGCTTTGACTCTTATATAGTACCAACCCAAGACCTCGCCCCAGGACAATTCCGACTTCTAGAAACAGACCACCGAATAGTTGTCCCAATAGAATCCCCAATTCGTGTTTTAGTGTCCGCCGAAGACGTACTACACTCCTGAGCTGTTCCATCCCTGGGTGTAAAAATGGACGCAGTCCCAGGACGACTTAATCAAACCGCTTTTATCGCCTCCCGCCCAGGGGTATTTTACGGACAGTGCTCTGAAATCTGCGGAGCCAACCACAGCTTTATACCCATCGTAGTTGAAGCAGTCCCCCTAGAACACTTTGAAAACTGATCTTCACTGATACTAGAAGACGCCTCGCTAGGAAGCTAAATATTGGACAAAGCATTGGCCTTTTAAGCCAAAGATTGGTGATTCCTAACCACCTCTAGTGAAATGCCACAATTAACCCCCGGCCCTTGATTCGCAATTTTAGTGTTTTCCTGATTAATTTTCTTAACTATTATTCCAACTAAAGTCTTGAACCATATTTCACCAAATGAACTAATCCCAGTAAGTGCTGAAAAACACAAAACTGAGTCCTGAGATTGACCATGATAGTAAGCTTCTTCGACCAATTTGCAAGCCCATCATATCTGGGAATTCCACTAATTGCGATCGCAATTGCACTCCCCTGAGTACTCTACCCAACCCCCTCATCTCGGTGAATTAATAACCGACTTATTACAATTCAAGGATGATTTATTAATCGATTCACAAACCAATTAATACTGCCGCTGAATGTAGAAGGACATAAGTGAGCACTATTATTAGCCTCATTAATAATCTTCTTAATTACAACTAACATGTTGGGCCTACTCCCGTACACCTTTACACCTACAACACAGCTATCGCTCAATATAGGATTTGCCGTGCCACTATGACTCGCCACAGTGATTATTGGAATACGAAATCAACCAACAGTCGCCTTGGGGCACCTCCTACCAGAAGGGACACCCATTCCACTGATCCCTGTATTAATTATTATCGAAACAATTAGCTTGTTCATCCGACCACTAGCCCTGGGGGTTCGACTCACAGCCAACCTGACTGCAGGCCACCTGTTAATTCAACTCATCGCCACGGCCGTATTTGTTCTTCTGCCAATAATACCAACAGTAGCAATCTTAACTGCTGCCGTACTCTTTCTGCTTACACTATTAGAGGTTGCAGTAGCAATGATCCAAGCCTATGTATTTGTACTTCTTCTAAGCCTTTATTTACAAGAAAACGTTTAATGGCCCACCAAGCACATGCCTATCATATAGTTGACCCAAGCCCATGACCACTGACCGGAGCTATCGCTGCCCTACTAATAACATCCGGTTTAGCAATCTGATTCCACTTTCACTCAACAACACTTATAACTTTAGGAATAGTTCTCCTACTTCTCACCATATACCAATGATGGCGTGATATTATCCGAGAAGGGACCTTCCAAGGCCACCACACACCCCCAGTACAAAAGGGGCTACGATACGGAATAATTCTATTTATCACCTCCGAAGTATTCTTTTTCCTCGGGTTCTTTTGAGCCTTTTACCACTCAAGCTTAGCGCCAACACCAGAACTGGGGGGATGCTGACCCCCCACAGGAATTACCCCACTAGACCCCTTTGAAGTGCCACTCCTCAACACAGCCGTACTACTAGCATCAGGGGTTACAGTAACATGAGCCCACCACAGCATTATGGAGGGAGAACGGAAACAAGCCATTCAGTCTTTAACATTAACTATTCTACTAGGGTTCTATTTTACTGCACTCCAAGCCATAGAATATTATGAAGCGCCCTTCACAATCGCAGACGGAGTCTACGGCTCAACATTCTTCGTGGCCACGGGATTCCATGGACTACACGTCATTATTGGATCAACCTTCTTGGCAGTATGTCTTCTACGTCAAATTCAATACCACTTTACATCTGAACACCATTTTGGCTTTGAAGCCGCTGCCTGATACTGACACTTCGTCGACGTAGTATGACTATTCCTCTACGTGTCTATCTATTGATGAGGCTCATAATCTTCCTAGTATTAAAGTTAGTACAAGTGACTTCCAATCACACAGTCTTGGTTAAACCCCAAGGAAAGATAATGAATCTAATTATAACCGTCTTAATTATTACAATAACCCTATCCTTAATTCTGGCAATCGTGTCTTTTTGATTACCACAAATAAACCCCGATGCAGAAAAATTATCACCATATGAGTGCGGATTTGACCCACTAGGATCCGCCCGCCTACCATTTTCTCTACGCTTCTTCCTAGTAGCAATTCTATTTCTCCTCTTTGACCTAGAAATTGCCCTCCTCCTCCCACTACCATGAGGAGACCAACTCCACAACCCCACCGGAACATTCTTCTGAGCCACAACAGTCCTAATTTTACTGACCCTAGGACTAATTTACGAATGAACTCAAGGCGGCTTAGAATGAGCAGAATAGGGGGTTAGTCCAAAATAAGACCTCTGATTTCGGCTCAGAAAATCGTGGTTTAATTCCACGACCCCCTCATGACACCCGTACATTTCAGCTTTAGCTCAGCATTTATTTTAGGTATAATAGGACTAGCATTCCACCGAACCCATCTACTCTCCGCACTCTTATGCTTAGAAGGAATAATATTATCCCTATTTATCGCACTGGCCTTATGGGCACTGCAGTTCGAGGCCACAGGATTCTCAACAGCCCCTATACTGCTCTTGGCCTTCTCTGCTTGTGAAGCAAGCACCGGTCTGGCATTATTAGTTGCCACCGCCCGTACCCACGGCACCGACCGTCTACAAAACCTTAATCTTCTACAATGCTAAAAGTATTAATCCCCACAATTATGCTATTCCCAACAATTTGACTTACTTCCCCTAAGTGGCTATGAACGACCACAACCGCACATAGCCTCCTGATCGCCCTTATCAGTCTAACATGACTAAAATGAACATCCGAAACCGGATGGGCCTCCTCCAACATGTTCCTGGCCACGGACCCGCTATCAACCCCCCTTCTGGTATTAACATGCTGGTTACTCCCACTCATGATCCTAGCCAGCCAAAATCATATCAACCCTGAACCAATTAGCCGACAACGCTCATATATTATACTCCTTGCCTCACTACAAACTTTCTTAATCATAGCATTCGGCGCCACAGAGATCATTATATTTTATATTATGTTTGAAGCCACCCTTATTCCAACCCTTATTATTATTACCCGGTGAGGAAACCAAACCGAACGACTCAATGCAGGGACCTACTTCCTGTTCTATACGCTGGCGGGATCCCTCCCGCTTCTAGTTGCCCTACTTCTCCTTCAACAGTCTACTGGGACATTGTCAATATTAGTGCTCCAATACTCACAACCCCTACAACTCAACTCCTGAGGCCACATAATTTGATGGGCCGGCTGCCTAATCGCATTTTTAGTTAAAATACCATTATACGGCGTTCATCTGTGACTACCAAAAGCACACGTAGAAGCCCCCGTAGCAGGATCCATGGTACTAGCAGCAGTTCTGCTAAAACTTGGCGGGTATGGAATAATACGTATGATAGTGATGCTGGACCCCTTATCAAAAGAGCTAGCCTATCCGTTCATCATCTTGGCCCTCTGGGGCATTATTATAACTGGATCAATCTGCCTTCGACAAACAGATCTGAAATCACTAATTGCCTACTCATCTGTAAGTCATATAGGACTAGTGGCAGGAGGGATCCTAATCCAAACCCCCTGAGGATTCTCAGGGGCAATCATTTTAATAATTGCCCACGGGCTGGTATCCTCAGCATTATTCTGCCTGGCCAATACAGCATACGAACGAACCCATAGCCGAACAATAGTCCTTGCCCGAGGACTACAAGTGATTTTTCCATTAACCGCGGTATGATGATTCATCGCCAACCTAGCTAACCTCGCACTCCCGCCGCTACCTAATTTAATAGGGGAACTCATGATCATCACAACATTATTTAGCTGGTCCCCATGAACAATTCTGCTTACCGGGCTAGGAACATTGATTACTGCTGGCTATTCCTTATACATGTTCCTCATATCACAGCGAGGCCCAACACCAAACCACATCACGGGACTTCAACCATTTCATACCCGAGAACACCTACTAATGACCTTACACCTAATCCCCGTCCTCCTACTGATAACAAAACCAGAACTCATATGAGGGTGGTGCTATTGTAAGTATAGTTTAATCAAGATATTAGATTGTGATTCTAAAGATAGGGGCTAAAACCCCCTTACTCACCAAGGAGGAACTGAAATAGTAAGCACTGCTAATCCTTACGCCCCGAGGTTAAAATCCGCGGCTTCCTTGTGCTTCCAAAGGATAACAGTTCATCCGTTGGTCTTAGGAACCAAAAACTCTTGGCGCAAATCCAAGTGGAAGCTAAAATGACACTAATTATACACTCATCACTCCTCCTGATCTTCTTCATCTTAGCTTATCCGCTACTCACCACACTAAACCCCAACCAACAAGGGTCCAACATGGCAGAAGCAACCAAAACTGCCGTTAGCTCCGCATTCTTTGTCAGCCTTTTGCCGCTTATGATCTTCCTTAATCTGAAAACAGAGGGCATCATCACAAATTGACAATGAATAAACACCCAAACGTTTGACGTAAATATCAGCTTCAAGTTTGACCATTACTCCCTAATCTTCGTCCCTATTGCCCTGTACGTTACCTGATCAATTCTAGAATTTGCACTATGATATATGCACTCCGACCCCAACATTGACCGATTCTTTAAATACCTGCTCACATTCTTAGTAGCCATAATCATTTTAGTTACAGCTAATAATATATTTCAGTTATTCATCGGCTGAGAGGGGGTGGGGATCATGTCCTTTCTACTCATTGGGTGATGACACGGCCGGGCAGACGCCAACACGGCGGCCCTCCAGGCCGTCATTTATAACCGGGTGGGGGATATTGGACTAATTATAACCATAGCCTGGCTCGCAATAAACCTCAACTCCTGGGAAATTCAACAAATTTTTACCTTGTCAAAAAACTTCGACATAACAATCCCTCTAATAGGACTTGCCTTGGCGGCAACAGGAAAATCAGCCCAATTTGGCTTACATCCCTGACTCCCGTCCGCCATAGAGGGCCCTACGCCAGTATCCGCCCTACTCCACTCAAGCACTATAGTTGTAGCAGGAATCTTCCTACTAATTCGCCTTCACCCCCTTATGGAAAACAACCAGCTGGTTCTAACAACCTGTCTCTGCCTTGGAGCACTAACCTCCTTATTTACAGCCACTTGCGCCCTGACCCAAAATGATATCAAGAAAATTGTAGCTTTCTCAACATCAAGTCAATTAGGCCTAATAATGGTCACGATTGGACTAAATCAACCACAACTAGCATTCCTCCACATCTGTACCCACGCCTTTTTCAAGGCCATACTATTCCTATGCTCGGGGTCAATCATCCACAGCCTAAACGACGAGCAAGACATCCGAAAGATGGGGGGCCTATTTAATATTTTGCCCGCCACCTCAACCTACTTCACAATTGGCAGCCTAGCCCTGACAGGGACCCCATTCCTGGCGGGATTTTTCTCAAAAGACGCAATTATTGAAGCCCTAAACACCTCTTATCTAAACGCCTGAGCCCTAACCCTAACGCTAGTCGCCACATCATTTACCGCCGTGTATAGCTTCCGACTAGTGTACTTCGTGGTCATAGGAACCCCTCGATTCCTATCCCTACCCCCCATTAATGAAAATAACCCACTAGTAATTAATCCCATCAAGCGACTTGCCTGAGGAAGCATCGTCGCAGGACTTATTATCACACAAAACTTTCCGCCAATAAAAACACCAATTATGACAATACCAACTACCCTAAAAATGGCAGCCCTCCTGGTAACAATTGTAGGCCTACTAGTAGCCATAGAACTAGCCAACATGACAAGCAAGCAAATGAAAATTACCCCTATAATTCCCACACATCACTTCTCAAATATGCTGGGGTTCTTCCCTGCAGTTACTCACCGGCTCCTTCCGAAACTTAAACTTACCCTAGGGCAATCAGCCGCCGCCCAACTCGACAAAACGTGGCTCGAAGCCCTCGGGCCAAAAGGCCTGGCACTAACACAAATAACTATGGCAAAAGTCACAAATGATATCTCACGAGGAATAATCAAAACATACTTAACCATCTTCCTCCTAACCCTAGTACTAGCCACTATCCCCGCCCTCCTTTAAACCGCACGAAGAGTTCCACGACTTAAACCACGAGTGAGCTCTAGCACAACAAGCAAAGTTAAAAGCAACACCCAAGCACAAATAACCAACATGGCCCCGCCAGATGAGTACATTACAGCCACACCACCAATGTCACCCCGCAAGGCAGAGAACTCTTTTAACCCATCCACAACTACCCATGAGCCCTCGTACCAGCCCCCTCAAAACACCCCCGCCGCTAGACCAACCCCTAGTAAATAGACTAAAACATAGCCCAGTACAGACCGACTACCCCAAGCTTCCGGAAAAGGCTCAGCAGCCAAGGCTGCCGAATAGGCAAAAACTACCAGCATTCCCCCCAGATAGATTAAGAAAAGAACCAATGATAGAAAAGAACCCCCATGGCCAACCAAAACTCCGCACCCAACCCCAGCCGCAACCACTAAACCAAGCGCAGCGAAATAAGGCGTAGGATTAGAAGCAACAGCAACTAAGCCCACAACCAAAGCTATTAATAACAGAAACATGAAATAGGTCATAATTCTTGCTCAGACTTTAACCGAGACCAATGACTTGAAGAACCACCGTTGTTATTCAACTACAAGAACCACTATGGCAAGCCTACGAAAAACACATCCCCTTATCAAAATTGCTAATGACGCACTGGTTGACCTACCAGCACCATCCAACATTTCAGTATGGTGAAACTTTGGGTCCCTTCTGGGATTATGCTTAGCTACTCAAATCCTAACCGGCCTATTCCTGGCCATGCATTACACCTCAGATATTTCCACCGCGTTCTCGTCAGTCACTCACATCTGCCGGGACGTGAACTACGGCTGACTGATCCGCAACGTCCACGCTAACGGAGCATCGTTCTTCTTTATCTGTATCTACATACACATTGCCCGAGGCCTATACTATGGGTCTTATCTCTATAAAGAAACCTGAAACATTGGTGTAATTCTTCTATTACTAGTTATGATAACGGCCTTTGTAGGCTACGTCCTCCCGTGAGGCCAAATATCCTTCTGAGGGGCCACAGTAATTACAAACCTTCTATCCGCCGTACCATACATGGGCGACATACTAGTTCAATGAATTTGAGGCGGGTTCTCAGTAGATAACGCTACATTAACACGATTCTTCGCATTTCACTTCCTGTTACCATTTGTCATTGCCGCCGCAACCGTTTTGCATCTCCTATTTCTTCACGAAACAGGGTCAAACAACCCAATTGGGTTAAACTCAGACGCAGATAAAATCTCCTTTCACCCATACTTTACGTACAAGGACTTACTTGGGTTTGTAGTTATACTCCTAGCTCTTACACTACTAGCGTTATTCTCCCCCAACCTGCTAGGGGACCCAGAAAATTTTACCCCCGCTAACCCCTTAGTCACCCCGCCACATATTCAACCAGAGTGGTACTTCCTGTTTGCCTACGCCATCCTGCGGTCGATCCCTAATAAACTCGGAGGTGTCCTTGCACTACTATTTTCTATTCTAGTATTAATGGTGGTACCGCTGCTGCACACCTCGAAGCAACGAGGACTAACATTCCGCCCAATCACCCAGTTCCTATTCTGAACCCTGGTTGCAGACATGATTATCCTGACGTGAATCGGAGGAATGCCAGTAGAACACCCCTATATCATTATTGGACAAATCGCGTCTGTACTATACTTTGCACTATTCCTTGTCTTTATTCCACTAGCAGGATGATTAGAAAATAAAGCACTAGAATGAGCCTGCCCTAGTAGCTTAGTCTAAAAGCATCGGTCTTGTAATCCGAAGATCGGAGGTTAAATTCCTCCCTAGCGCCCAGAAAAGAGAGATTTCAACTCTCACCACTGGCTCCCAAAGCCAGAATTCTAAACTAAACTATTTTCTGGGGTAGACCACCCCTTATGGTTTAGTACATAATATGCATAATATTACATTAATGCATTAGTACATATATGTATTATCACCATTCTATTATTTTAACCACAAAGCAAGTACTAAATATTAAGGTATGCATAAGCATAACATTAAAACTCACAATAATATTATTTTAAGTTGGGTAATATATTAATTCCCTAAAAATTTGACCTCAAATTTCTCCTTGAAATAAACAACTAAAATCCCATTAAACCATATTAATGTAGTAAGAAACCACCAACTGATTTATATAAAGGCACATCATGCATGATGGAATCAAGGACAAAAAATGTGGGGGTTGCACACTGTGAACTATTACTGGCATCTGGTTCCTATTTCAGGAACATATACTGTAGTATTCCACCCTCGGATAATTATACTGGCATCTGATTAATGGTGTAGTACATATGTCTCGTTACCCACCATGCCGAGCGTTCTCTTATATGCATAACGTATTTTTTCCTTTTTTCATTTCACTTGGCATCTCAGAGTGCAAATTCAAATGTTATTCAAGGTTGAGCATTTTCCTTGTATGTGATAATAAATATTAATTATCGTAAGACATAAATTAAGAACCACATATTTTTAAGTCAAGTGCATACCATATCCATCTCTTGTTCAGCTTATCCTTATATAGTGCCCCCTTTTTTGGTTTTCACGCGACAAACCCCCCTACCCCCCTACGCTCAGCGAATCCTGTTTTCCTTGTCAAACCCCTAAACCAAGGAGGACTCAAGAACGCGCGGGCCAATAAGTTGAGGTATAAATTGGCATCCACATTATATATATATATATATATATATGTGCACTAATCTTTATTTATTGCATCCGCCAATTGGCCTGAAAGTCCCTATTAAAAATTTATGAAAAGTAACCCGGCACTAAATATTCTGATATATTAATCA